TAAAGGTTTTGCCATATTTTATCATCTCATAAATATAAGTCAGCGGTCTATGGATATATCCATTTTATGTCAAAATGGATCCTTTCTTTTTTTTTTCCGTCGGATCCTTTAGAGTGTTCTCGTTTAGAAAGATTATCCTTGTCTTTGTTTATGTCTTGGGTTGAAGCAAATTATTAAAATTCGTCCCCGTCTACGTATCAGTCGACATTTTTCACAAATTTTACGAACAGAAGCTCTTATTTTCATATTTGTCATCCCTTAATTTTTGAATATACATAATTTTTTTTGAAGAAACTAAGTTTCTTTAAATTTTGAAATCTTAAATTCTATTCCTACGAAAGGCGAAAGGGCTTTTAAAGTTGAAAGAAAAAATTGCCTAATCATTGAAATTTTTTTATGGAGTCTATAAATTAGACGTGCTCGGATCGAATTATAAGTACTTTGATACTATCTCGTGGTGGTAGTATACGTAAAAAAAATTATCTTGGCTAAAAGATAACCTAAAACCAGATCTTGATTATCTAAACGAACTTGGAACATATTATTGAAATTGAAAAAGTGATTTAGATTTAGTAATTAAACTTTCCAAAATTAATTTTTGTTCTTTCATCCCATCGCAAATCCTCTTGAAGTATTAACTAATGTAAGAGTAATCGAGAGGAATGGTATTAGAAACCTATTCTTTAAATCTCTTTTTTTTTTTAACAAATAAATAAGAAGTTTGGGTCGAATTCGGATATTAAAAAGATTACCATATATAACACAAGATTTCTCCGCCAATTCTTTCGAGTCGAGCTTCCCGGTCTGTCATTATACCTCGAGAAGTAGAAAGAATTACAATGCCCATCCCACCCAAAATTCTAGGAATTTTTTGATAGTTAGAATAAATTCGTAAACCTGGTCGGCTGATTCGTTTTAAATTTAGACTAGTTCTATATGGTCCTTTCTTCTTCCTTCTATGGCGTAGGATTAAAACAAAAAATTTTTTGTTTTCTTCCCGATGTTTCCTTACATTTTCAATAAAACCCTCTCGTAAGAGTATTTTAATAATGTTTTCGGTGATGTTAGTAGCTGCTATTCGAACGATTCCTTTTCTATTCATGTCAGCATTTCGTATAGAGGTTATTATCTCAGCAATAGGATCCCTACCCATGATAAACTAAAATTATTATTTTTCGCTAGTTTTGATATAATCAACATACTCTTGGTTTTTGTTAATTAATTATTTTATTTAATCTCTGAATTTTCATTTTCTTATTATTTAATTAAAGGTATATGCGTGAAACACAATTTACTAATTAATTTGATTTGATTAATTCTATTTCGTTTTTATTCAACTAATTAAAATACTATAACTATAATACTAAATACTATAACTATATCATGGTCTCCTCTTAATCTGAAATTTTCTATCTTATATCGTCTAATTTTTTATCTTATAAGACCTCAGGTGCTAATGAAACAATTTTAGTAAAATTTAATTGTCTCAATTCCCGGGCAATTGCACCAAAAATTCGAGTTCCTTTTGGATTTCCCTCTTGATCAATGACAACTGCAGCATTGTCATCGTATCTTATTATTATACCGTTATTACGTTTAAGTTCTTTACAAGTACGTACAATTACAGCTCTGATTACTTCTGATCTTTCTAGAGGTGAATTTGGTGCTGCTTCCTTGATCACAGCAACAATAACGTCACCGATATGAGCATATCGGCGATTACTAGTCCCTATGATTCGAATACACATCAATTCTCGGGCTCCGCTGTTATCTGCTACATTCAAATGGGTCTGAGATTGGATCATATCATTTTTTTTTTTTTTTTTATTTGTTATTTAAATGCAAAGGAAAAAAAAGATATATTGTTTGTCCAAAACAAAAAAAGAAACTTCCACTTTTTTTTAGTATACAAAAGGTCTTTTTCCTTTGGTTCTATATTCCTATTTTGAAATAAGTAATTGAGTTCGTATAGGCATTTTTGATGCTGCTATTGACATAGACTTTTTTGCGATATTTTCTGCTACTCCGCCCATTTCATAAAGTATTCTACCCGGTTTAACGACAGCTACCCAATATTCGGGAGATCCTTTCCCCGAACCCATCCGTGTTTCCGTAGGTCTTAAAGTAACGGGTTTGTCGGGAAATATACGTACCCATATTTTTCCACCGCGGCGTGCATTTCGTGTCATTGCTCGTCGTCCGGCTTCTATTTGTCTAGATGTAATCCAAGCAGATTCAAGTGCTTGAAGAGCATATCTTCCAAAACAAATACGATTTCCTCGAAAAGCTATTCCTTTCATTCTTCCTCGATGTTGTTTACGGAATCGGGTTCTTTTGGGGTTATAGTTGATGGTTCTTTCTCATCTCAATTCCATCTCTACTACAGAACCGGACATGAGAATTTCTTCTCATCCAGCTCCTCGCGAATGAAATGATTAAAAAAAAATATCCATGTCTTTTACGAATAAAATAATATATTAAATCATCGTATTCTTTGATATTTCACTTAATTTAGTTAAATCTATTTATTTTAATTTATTTCTTACTTATTAGATCTATTTATTAGTATTAAAATCTTAGATTATTAGATTATTCTTAGATTATTATATTATTAGAATAGGATATTAGGTAGAATAGAATATTAGTAGAATAAAAATTTGTATCTATCTAATATATATAAATTAGAATCTATATTCTATTTTAGAGTTCTACTAGTTCTAGATCTAATAGTTCTAGATATAAATAGAAAAAATTCTCTATAATTAATGTCTATAACTAGAATAATTTTTTCTATTTTATTTGTTTATTTTCGATAATCTTGTTTTTGTTATTTGTTATAATATAAGGTTGTAACAAATTTTTTTATATATTCGAATTAGGATATCAGATTGATCAAATTTAGCAATCAAAAAGAATATAAAACAAATCTTCGCGGGCGAATATTTCCTCTTTCATATTTAGTCTTTCAATAGTTATTTTATTTGTAGAGGTAACCCATGATCTCTCATAATAAAATAAATCGATTGTCTTCTGGTTCCTTTCGCTATCCTCCCAATAAATCATTAAGATTTGTTTTCAGTAAAATCTTATGTATTTACAGGTTACATCGTTCCCATCACTTCTCAATTAATGTTTAGGTCTTATTTTTCCAATGGAGCCTCTAATAAAATAAAAATTGTTCTTGAGTCAATCTTCTCAGTCTGGAGTGAATCAAGGCTCTTGATTTTTTGTTTTATCAACAGATTAGTTTCATTTTAAATCAATTGGTATGGATGCTTTACTACATTAGCTTTTATGTGATGACTCATAGACCTTACATATTGGAATTTTATATCATTGATATTCTTTTTCTTTCTTTCACCCTTCCACTTATCTGCATAATTTTCTATTTTGATTTCTAAAGCATAATCAGATTGATTTTTTTTTGTTTGTGCAAAAAGGATTTTAATTGCTACAATGATATGACTAATATATCATATCTTGACTCTTTTTTTGTATCCAGATAATGCAAAGTGATGGGTTGGTTATTAGTTGTATAATTATTAGTTCATACTCTGGTCAGTCCGTTTTTTCTTTTTTATCCGGACTCTAAAAAACCAACGAGTCACACACTAAGCATAGCAATTATATTACTCAATTTGTTATTTTATTTAATTTTATTCAACCCTATATAAATAGAATTAGAAGAATTAGAAATAGCCATATCTAGTTAAATTATTAATCTATTTAAATTATTAATATTAAATTAATTCTATAGTGTAAAAAGTGTAAAATTATAAATTATTAAATTAATATTTTACTATGTTAATTTAATAGTTAATAGAATTAGAATTGTTTCTTTTTGTTTTGATTAAACAAAAAAAAAAAGAATGAAGGATTTTGTTCTTTTTTGTTTTCTTATAGCAATGGATAGAATGGAAAAACCAAGTCAAGTAAGGGTTTATTATTTCTTGTCTAGAAATGTCCAAATTTTTATGCCCAATACACCATAAATAGTTCTAACTGTATACGAGCAATAATAAATTTTAGCGATAATGGTTTGCAGAGGAACCCTACCTTCTCGAATCCATTCGACTCGTGCAATTTCTTTTCCATCAAGACGTCCCGCAATTTGTACTTGAATTCCTTTTGTATCTGCCTGTTCAGTTAATTCAATAGCTTTTTTCATTGCTTTACGAAAAGAAACTCTATTCTTTAATTGTCCAGCTATAAATTCTGCAAGGATATTAGGGTTCCTATAAGGATTTGAAATTCTTGTGATAACAATATTGAGTTTTCGGTTTACACAATTAAGTTCTTTTTGAACATGTATCTGTAATTCTTCGATTCGTTTGGGTCTACTTTCTATTAATAATTTTGGGAATCCCATATATATTATGACCTGAATCACATCGATTCGTTTTTGAATCTCTATACGTGCAATTCCCTCAACGCCAGAAGATATTTTTGTATTTTTTTTTACAAAATTCTTGATAGAGTTTCTTATTTTTTGATCTTCTTGTAGACCCTCAGAGTAATTTTTTGGTTGTGCAAACCAAAGAGAATGATGACTTTGGGTTGTACCAAGTCTAAAACCAAGTGGATTTATTTTTTGTCCCATAATCCCCCACTACTTAACTATACATATTGTCAAATCTCATATCCGTGGATTTTTTTTTATCCATCTCTGGTTTTTTTTTAAGAATATGTTAGATTCTTCATACTTCTTTATATCCTATTCTTTATATAAAGATCTTCTTATTTTTTATATAAACAGTTCCATATTCTTTATATTCTTTATAATATTCTTTATATAAAGATATATTTTTTAATACAATAGTTATATGACAAGTCGATTTTTTTATTAGATAACCCCGTCCCCGAGCCTGAGGTTTTAATTTTTTCACACTAGTACCGTCGTTAACCTCGGCTTTACTAATAATTAAATCGGATTCGTTGAAAGCCATATTGTGACTAGCATTTGCTGCTGCAGAAGAAATCAATTTTAAAATGGGATAAGA